AGAATTAAAAGATTATACAGAAGAACAGACAAAAAGAAGAGAGAAACAAGAGGAGAACAAAATAAAGGAAAAAGCGCGGATAGAAATCCCGGAAATATGGGATTTCGTTCCATTTTCGCAAACAACAAGAAGTTTTATATTACTAATTCAATCGATGCTTAGAAAATATATTATATTACCTTCATTGATAATAGTTAAAAATATTGGGCGTATCTTATTATTCCAACCCCCTGAGTGGTCTGAGGATTTACAGGAATGGAAGAGAGAAAAGCATGTTAAATGTACCTATAACGGTGTTCAATTATCAGAAAAAGAATTTCCCGAAAATTGGTTAACAGAAGGTATTCAGATAAAAATACTATTTCCCTTCTGTTTGAAACCTTGGTACAGATCTAAGCCTAAGTTGCGGCCCTCTTATAGAGGTCTAAAGAAAGAGCAAAAAAAAGATAATTTTTGTTTTTTAACGGCTGGTGGAATGGAAACTGACCTTCCTTTTGGTTCTCCCCGAAAAAAACCTTCCTTTTTTGAGCCCATTTTTAAGGATTTTTTAGTTCTAAGAGTTTTAATAAGAAGAACAAAAAATTTTCTACAAGGCTCAAAAGAAACAAAAAGGGGGTTTATCAAAAACGTTTTATTTCTGTTTCTAAAAAGAATAAAAAAAGAGCTCTCAAAAGTAAATACAACTCTATTATTTAGATTGAAAGAAGTATATGAATCCGGTGAAACTAACCAAGAAAAAGGTTCTATAATCAGCAATCAGACAATTCATGACTCGTTTAATAAAATTAGATCTACAGATTGGACAAATTATTCACTGAGAGAAAAAAAAAGGAAAAATCTAACTGATAGAACAAGCACAATCAGAAAGAAAATAAAGAGTATTACAAAAGAAAAAAAAAAAGGAACTCCAGGAATAAATAGTAGTCCTAATAAAACAAGTTATAATGTAGAATCGCCAAAAGATATTTGGCAAATATTAGAAAGAAGAAATACTCGATTAATCTGTAAATTACAGGTTTTTCTAAAAATTTTCATTGAAAAAATATACATAGATATCTTTCTATATATCATTAATATTGCCAGAATCTATACACAACTTGTTCTTGAATCAACAAAAAAAATTATTCAAAAACAAAAATATAAATACATTTACAATAATGAAACAAACCAAGAAACAATTAATAAAACAAATCAAAATACAATTTACTTTATTTCGACTATAAAAAAGTCACTTTCGAATATTAGGAATAGTAAGAAAAATTCACATCTTTTTTTTAACTTATCCTCCTTGTCGCAAGCATATGTATTTTACAAATTATCACAAACCCGAGTTATTAATTTGTATAAGTTAAGATCTGTTCTTGAATATCATGGAACATCTTTTTTTCTTAAGACTGCAATAAAGGATTCTTTTGGAACACAAGGAATATTTCATTCCGAATTAGGGCATACGAAATTTCCAAGTTCTGGAACGAATCAATGGAAAAACTGGTTAAGAGGTCATTATCAATACAATTTATCTCAAATTAGATGGTCTGGATTAATACCACAAAAATGGCGAAATACAATCAATCAACGCCGTATAACTCAAAAAAAAGATTTAACAAAATGGGATTCAAAAGACCTATTACTTCATTACAAAAAACAAAACGATTTTGAAGTATATTCATTACCAAACCCAAATAAAAAAGAGAATTTTAAAAAATACTATAGATATGACCTTTTATCATATAAATCTATTAATTATGAAAGGAAGACAGACTCATATATTATTTATGGATCACCATTGCAAGTAAATAACAACCAAAGAATTTCTTATAATTACACCACACATAAACAAAAATTCTTTGATATACTAGAGGATATTCCTATCAATAATTATCTAGGAAAGGGTGATATTATGTATATAGAAAAAAATCCAGATAGAAAATATTTTGATTGGAAAATTATCAACTTTTTTCTAAGAGAAAAAGTTGATATTCAGACCTGGATCAAAATGGATTCCAACAGTAATAAAAAAACTAAGATTGGAAGTAAGAATTACCAAAAAATTGATAAAATTCATAAGAACGATCTTTTTTATCTTACGCTTTATCAAGATTTAGAAAAAAATCCGCTCAATCAGAAAAAACACTTTTTTGATTGGATGGAAATGAATGAAGAAATATTAAATCGCCACATATCGAATCTGGAACTTTGGTTCTTCCCAGAATTTGTGCTACTTTATAATGTATACAAAAAAAAACCGTGGATTATACCAAGCAAATTACTTCTTTTAAATTTGAATATAAATGAAAATGTTAGTGACAATAAAAACATCAATGGAAAACAAAAATGGAATTTTTTTAGACTATCAAATGAAAAAAAATATTTTGAATTAAAGAATCGAAATCAAGAAGAAAAAGAACCCGCAGACCGAAGAGATCTTGGATCAGATGCACAAAACCAAGGAAATCGCGGATCCGTTCTCTCAAATCAACAAAAAGATATTGAAGAAGAT